GTCGGCTCCTTTATGGAAGATGGATAAATTCCTAGATCTAAAAGATGTTAATGAAAATTCTACCCATAACATCTATGTTAGCTTTTTGTCTGAATACATTGAATTCAAAAAGACTTGCTTTCTAGATGATCCCGCTAGAGTAAGATAATTGTAACAATCTTTCTAGTTCTTTCGTTCTTTATTTCTATTTCAAAAAATCCTTAGGAAAAGTACTTTGTTCCCACCGAGCTAAAACAATATGTCGATGTCTCTAGTAAATCAAAGTCATCATTTAATAGCTATTTTGCTTCAATTTCTTTTCTATCAACTTAAAATTGAAGATTTAGTTACGGTTAGAAATAAACTTTTCTATCTTCAGCCATGGATCTTTAATTCATAATTATTTAATTGGAAGTATTAATCCAATTCACAAATTATGTTTCGCAATTTTAGAATCCAATTTTTCAATTTCGAGTTGTTCTTTGGATATAAATCACGATAATTTCTATTTTTCCTCGAATCCGTCATTGAGAGGTAAAGGATTTAATCCTTTTAAGAAAAAAAGTTTTTAATCGGAATATAAATTAAACCGAGGGACCCCTTAACTATTAAGGGGGTTATATAGAACGAATCACACTTTTACCACTAAACTATACCCGCTACAATATAATTATTGTATACAAATGGATCTTTTGTCGAACAGAGGCATTTGGCGTAATCAAAATAAATAGGATCCTAAACGAATCATGAAAATTAGAGTGTTAACTTAATTTTTGTGTTCGCGGGATTAAGATTAAATAACTAAAAAAAAAAAATAAGCCTTTCTTTTTTCAAAGCTGATAAAGGGTTTTATCTATAATTCGTTGTACCAAAAGTAACAAAAACGGGCTTGGAAAAGGGCCCGGCTAGGTATTTTCCTAGCCAGCCGGGCGTGGGAGTAAAAGATAAAAGAAAGGACCCCTTCGATCAAAATGAAAATAATTGCATCCTTTTAGCTCTTACTTTATATAACTGGAATTACTGATAAAAAAAAAGTTATACACATCTTATATAATAAAAAGATAGAAAGAAAGCCTTTTTTAATCCTTACTTTATGTGTAATGTAACATAGTAATTGTAATTTGTTTTCAATTGGGAGAGATGGCTGAGTGGACGAAAGCGGCGGATTGCTAATCCGTTGTACAAGTTATTTGTACCGAGGGTTCGAATCCCTCTCTTTCCGCCTCCCTCGATGACTTGATATTTGAATTTCATTTATCTTTCAAAATTTTCAACTCATTTTTCATTTTATTCTTCACGTCCAGGATTACGCCCTGGATCATTAGATAGGAATCCAAATATGAAGAGAGAAACAAAGAATATCACTACTGTATAAACGAAAAGTTTGAGAGTAAGCATTACACAATCTCCAAGATCATATCATTTTTTGGGGAAAAGGGGGAATAGATCGTCTTTTTTTATGCCACATATCCTAATCCTATTTTGACATCAAGAAATGAAGTGCTTTCTAGAAATAGAAACAAATTTGGAATTTCTGAAAATGCTTTTGTCAGAAGAGTCTTTCATTACTATAAATTATATTTCATACCCAAAATTATATATTCTCGAAGACTCTGATATTAATAGGATTAGTGTCCTTTCGTAGGATTAGTGTCCTTTCGCCGGCAAATAAAATGGGGTCGGACTGGGGAAATGGGGTGATTTAGATTTCTCGCGTCAGGTCAATAGTTTCTTTGAATTGAGGGTTCATTATTATGAGACTTATTTGATCCAATTGATAGAATTTTCGAAATAAATTCTGAATTTTCTAGGATAATATTAAAGATCTCAGCGAAAACTTACAGCAGCTTGCCAAACAAAGGCTAAGAGAAAAAAAAACAGAGGTATGACTGGCATAACATCTACAATCGGATTCAAAAAAGCATAGGCCTCCGGCAATTTGGCGAAGACAAAATTATTCGAATAAAGAGCCGAATTAATACAGATCAAACTAAAGATATTAAGCATAACAGACATTTTTTTCTTAGAGATAATTGCATTTTGATTGAGTTATTGATATGAAGTCAAAAGGAAGAAAGTAAAGTAGAAAAAATTCTTCTTTGTCTTTGAATTCACCCAATCAAAAACCCTCCCATTCTCAAATAGAATAGAAGAAATTCGACTTTCATACAATATCTTAATGAAATTATATGTAATGATCAATAAATTGAATTTTATTCTATAATATATACGTATAAAAATCATAGAAAGAATATATTCTCTAAATTCGATATTTGGATTCGAATTGACGATCAACCAATACCAGCATTATTCTTTATTAGTGTCGAATAGAAATTAAAATGGGGCGTGGCCAAGTGGTAAGGCAACGGGTTTTGGTCCCGGTATTCGGAGGTTCGAATCCTTCCGTCCCAGCTCATATTCCATTCAAAATCTACATTTGATTAGAATAAAAAAAAATAGAATAATATTCTTATAAGCATCTGTTTATATTTAAAGGTCTAATATTGATATAGAATGCTTAATTTCTTTTTTTGTTTATTCTTCTCGAAATTATTAAATAAATCTTTCTTTTTTTTTTTGACAAACTCGAGAGTTCAAATGACACGCGAAGGCGTCGGAATCCATCTGTAATCCAAGTAAAATAGGAATTGAAATCATAATTACAAGGGTTTTCATTAAAAAGCGAAGGGGCCTTTTTTTTTTTTATTTTTTTTTTTTCGATGTTTATTTTCGTTCTATTGAGGAAAGTTATTTACTTAGATTCCATCTGATATTACTGATATTAAATTTTCACTGATGCATATCATAGGCATTTTGTACGAAAGAACTCATCTTTCTTAAATCTTATTTTCTATTCTTTAAAGTCATTTTTTGGATCTAGAAGTTGTTGGTACTATAATTGAATTCAAGTCAGGGGATTTCCTTCTTTCGTAAGGCTTGGTTAGGGGACTAAAATAATAAAAAAGGGGAGGAAGAACTTATTTATTTGAACTTTTAGGTATTTCGTGTTTGACTCTAATGACTAATTAGAAATCTATGGAAGGGGTGGGAAGAATAAAGATAAAGAAATTAATTCATTTTATTTTTTTCTTTAATATCTTTTATGAAAATCTTATAGAAAGATTACTGAATATTAAGTTAAACAAAATATGAAAATACGTATATAAAACTAGGAAATGCATAGCCTATATGTATATATTAGTATTATTCTATGCTCCTATGCTTTATTTCAGTGCGAGTCATTTTACGTTGTGAAACAAAAATTTTTATGATCTATTAAATAAAAAAATAAATAAAAAAATAAAAAAAGACAATTTCAATAGTTAAATATATTTATTTATAAGAGTAACAATTGTTTAATCTATCTGATAGATAGAAATTGGGACTCTTCTTTGTAGCTATTTTATAAAATAAGAATCGAAACAATAAGGGATCAAATCTTCCCTCCCATTAGTCTTTTTTATTCATTTCATAATTCATAAAAATAAACGCAAAATTTGAATTGATTCCCTTTTTTATTTCTATATTTCTATTTTAGAATAGAATCATTTTGATAATAAAAAAAATATTGTATTTTATTGTATTTATATTATACAATACAAATAATAGAATAAAAACACTAAAATTGGGGTTACGTTGAAAAACCTCTTCAGAAAAATTTATATCCGTCTATCTAGAAGCAAAGTGATAGAGTACTATGTATATGTAGCGAATGAGCCAATGATTATTCACGATTCCATAATGGAATCAATTCCATACCGGTTCCCAATTCGAGAAGAAATGTTATGGTAAAACTTCGTTTGAAACGATGTGGTAGAAAGCAACGTGCGACTTGAAAGACACGATCCGTTGTGGATTTTTACACCCACCATTTTATCTAAGAATGAAGATGCTCTTGACTCGACATCATTTCTTCTGTTTCACTACAAACCCCATTGGGTTGTAATGGAAATAGTCCATGATGGAGCTCGAGTAGAAAGTATTGATTCCTTTCTCAGGGGCAAAGGTCTATGGTTAATGCCAATCAATAAATTGTAACAACTTCGTAAGTATATCGTTGATAGAGAAATCGAAAGGGTTTCACGTTTCCAATCTAAAAGAAAATTTATTGGAATTGCAAAAATTCTTTCCATACAAAGTGTATCATATGAGAATCAACCCTTTCTATCTATAACTATCTATAATTCTTTATTAGAAAAAAATCGCAAAAAAGGGTATGTTGCTGCCATTTTGAAAGGATTAAGAATTGTCGAAGTTATGTCGAAACCCAATGATTTAAAACAAAGATTAAAAGGATCCCAAAACAAGAAAAGATCCTTTCCATTGTTTCCATAATTGGACTATAATAAAAATGCAAATAGATTTGAAACGAAAGAAACAAAAAGGGGGGTTTAAAGACCACTCAAGAAATGAAATGCTTAACTATTTTACTTTGAGCCGTTTGAGAGTTATCTAACTTGAGTTATGAGTACAAATGGTTTTTTTAAGGAAGTAACAAAAAAGGGGGGAGTTAAATCAGAATCTAATTGATTTAACCATTTTCTAGCCCCATTTGTGATTGTATGTAATAAGTAGAATTTAGAATCATTTTTAACGAGCCGTACGAGGAGAAAACTTCCTATACGTTTCTAGGGGGGGGGGTTCCATCTATCCCAATGAGCCATCTATCGAATCGTTGCAATTGATGTTCGGTCCCGAAGAGAAGGACGAGATCTTCGGAAAGTGGGTTTTTATGATCCGATAAAGAATCAAACTTATTTAAATGTTCCTGTTATTTTATATTTCCTTGAGAAAGGTGCTCAACCTACAGAAACGGTTCAGGATATTTTAAAGAAAGCGGAGGTTTTTAAGGAGTTTAACTCTAATCAAACTAAATGAAATGAATTAAGTAAATAAAAAAAATACTAAAGAAAGGTTGTATAAAACTATATAGGATTAACTTTTTATTTTCTCTTTTGCCCTATTCATACGAGTGAATTGTATAACAGTAAAATCATAATTTCTTAATTTATTGATCCTAT